TTACTTTATATTAGTTTATATTTAAATTTTTAAAGTAAGTCTTAAAAGAAAATTCTTATTTTTGGTTTACAAGACCAACATTTTATTTAAATTATTGAGACTTCAAAGAATAGTTTATAAAAATACTGGTTTTGGAAATCAGAGATGTTACTTATTGTATCTTTTTTGAATGTTTAGAATTATTTTTTGTATTCCTATTTTTATATTACTTGTAAGACTTTGAGTTTTTGTCTCTAAACGAAAACATTTAATGAGAATGTTAATTAGTTTAGAGTATGTTGCTTTGACTGGGTTTTTTATTATCTTGTTAGTAAGCTGTTTTTCGGGTTTAGAAAGGTATTTGTGTTTAATTTTTTTAGTTTCTTCTGTTTGTGAAGGAAGTCTTGGGGTTAGAATTTTAGTTAGTATGGTCCGTTCCTATGGGGTTGATTATTTAAATAGTATAAGAGTTTTAAAATGTTAAAATTAATTTTATTGATATTAGGTTTATTTTTAATTTCTGAGTGTCTATCTGTTAATTATTTTTGTTTTTGTTTGGTTTTTATAATTTTAAGTTGGTTAATGGTAGAGGGGTGCTTTTTTTCTAGAAGTACTTTTTTTGGTTTAGATTCTCTAAGTTGATTTTTAATTATATTATCTTTTTGGGTAATTTTATTAATATTAATTTCAAGTAATAATTATTATTTCACCTCTATATTTAGTTCAAAATTTAGCTTTGTTATAATTTTAATATTATTTTTACTGTTTTTGACTTTTTCAGCTTTAGATATATTTTCTTTTTATATTTTTTTTGAAGGTTCTTTGATTCCTATTTATATTTTGATTATGGGTTGAGGGTATCAGCCTGAACGTTTACAAGCAGGTATTTACTTATTTTTGTATACTATTATGGCTTCTTTACCTTTGTTAATTTCGTTGATTCTAATTTCTAAAACTTTATCTGGTTTTAGTATGTGCCTTTTAAAAAATAATTTTTCCTTTACTAATCCTAGAGTCTGGTTTGTATTTTCTATATTAGCTTTTTTCGTTAAGTTGCCTGTATTTTATTTCCATTTATGACTTCCTAAAGCTCATGTTGAAGCTCCAGTTTCCGGTTCAATAATATTAGCAGGGGTTTTATTGAAATTAGGTTGTTATGGGATAATACGTTTTATAATATTTTTTGATGTTATAGTTTCTTATTTAAGGTCTTTTATAGTTTCTTTAGGCTTGTTAGGAGGATTATCTGTAAGTTATATTTGTATACGTCAAGTTGATTTAAAATCTTTAATTGCTTACTCTTCTGTAAGTCATATAGGCTTATTATTAGCAGGATTGGGCTCATGAGGATTATGAGGATACTCTGGAGGGCTGTATATATGTGTTGCTCATGGACTTTGTTCTTCTGGTTTATTTTTTATATCTGGGGTTGTATATGATCGTAGGGGGACCCGAAGTATTTATATTAATAAGGGTTTAATAAATTTAATACCTAGGTTGTCTTTTTGATGATTCTTATTTTGTGTTGGTAATATAGGGGCACCTATTGCTTTAAATTTAATTGGGGAACTAAGTCTCTTAGGGAGAATTCTAAGGTTTAGGTTTTTTTCTATTATATTTCTAATATTTTTTTCTTTTATAGGGGCTTGTTACAGGTTATTTCTTTTTTCTAGGACCCAGCATGGTAATTACTATTCTGCTATTCAATCTTTGTATGATGGAAGGGTGCGGGATCACCTTGTTTTATTGCTTCATTTTTTTCCTTTAATTTTCTTAATAGTTGAAGTAGATTTATTAAGGTTTTAAAATATACTTTGTTTAAATAGTTTAGAAAAAAATTTAGATTTGTGGAGTCTAGGAGGCGCTAAAGTGCTTTAAACATATTTTTATTTACTTAAATAAATTTTCTATAATAAATTTGTAAAATTTTATAAATCTCTAATATATTGTTAGATATAGAATAATGATACTATTAAGAATCTGAAGTTTAGTTTACATCTTTTTATTTATTTTTTCCTTTCTGAGTTTTATTACATGTATTTTTTTAATGGTTAATTCTTTAGGTGTTCATATTAGATGGGTATTATATTCTTGGGGAAGAAGGGATATTGTATTTACTATTTTATTAGATTGAGTTTCTTTTTCGTTTATTTCTTTTGTTTTTTTAATTTCTGGAAGTGTATTTTATTATTCAGGGGAGTATATAGAAGGAGAATTAAATATGCCTCGTTTTATTTTCATTTTATTAGCTTTTGTTGGTTCTATAGGGTTGCTAATTTTTAGACCAAATATAATTAGTTTATTGTTAGGTTGAGATGGTTTAGGTTTAATTTCTTATTGTTTAGTAATTTATTACCAAAATTATAAGTCTTTGAATGCAGGAGTTTTAACTGTTTTGTCTAATCGAGTAGGGGATGTTTTTATTTTAATTGCTATTGTGTATATGTTGAATTATGGGGATTGAAGGTTTGTTTCGTGGCTAGGTTATAGAGATTCTTTAATTTTAGTAAGGTTATTATTAATTTTGGCGACTATGACTAAAAGAGCCCAAATTCCTTTTTCTGCATGGTTGCCTGCAGCGATAGCTGCTCCGACTCCTGTTTCTTCTTTGGTTCATTCTTCTACATTAGTTACTGCAGGGGTTTATTTAGTTATTCGCTTAGGTTGGGTTTATGATTTTTGGTTAAATGATATATTAATAATTGTTTCCTCTTTAACTATATTTATGGCCGGATTAGGGGCTTGTTTCGAGTTTGATTTAAAGAAGGTTATTGCCCTTTCTACTTTAAGTCAACTTGGTTTAATAATATATAGTCTTTCTATAGGACTTGTTAAAATAGCCTTATTTCATTTACTAATACACGCTCTTTTTAAAGCTTTGTTATTTATAAGAGCAGGAGGTATTATTCATGGCATGAAGGGTTGGCAAGACTTACGGTTAATAGGGGGTTTATTTTTTTTGATACCTTATCTTAGTTCTTGCTTTATCATCTCAAATATAGCTTTAGCAGGCTTACCTTTTTTAGCAGGATTTTATTCTAAGGATTTGATTTTAGAGCTTTCTTTATCTCAGGAGTTAAATCTTTTAAGTCTTTTAATTTTATTTCTTGCAACAGGCTTAACTGTTATTTATACCTTTCGCCTAATTTATTATGTAATATTACGTAGATTTACTTTAAGGGGATCAGTTAATTTAAGAGATGGATTAGGAATTATAGTATTATCTTGTTTTTTTTTAACTTTTTTTTCGATTTTTTTTGGGGCCTTATGTACTTGATTGATGATAGACACCCCTGAAATTTTTTTACCTTTACATCTTAAAAATTTAACTTTAGTTGTTTGTTTATTTGGTAGATTAGTTGGATTTTATTTTTCCCAATCTTCCTATCCTTTTAAAGGATTAAAAAGTAGACTTTATTCTTTTTTTATTTGGTTTTCGGGGTCAATATGATTCTTACCTTACCTTTCGTCTCAATTTTTAATTCATAGCCCTTTAAAAGTGGGACTTAATTATATAAAGCTAGGAGATATAGGTTGACTGGAATGTTATGGGGGACAAGGAATTGGCAACTTCTTGATCAAGGTTTCTTATTTACTAAGTTACATTTCTCTACAAGGTGTAAAATTATTTATCTTTCTATTTTGGTCTATTATATTTTTATATATCTTTATGTATTAAAATAGCTTAATAAGAGTATTGCATTGAAGCTGCAAAGGTGGTTGTTTATCTTTTAATAACGTATTAAATTTAGAAAAATGTTACATTAATTGCAATATAAAAGGTTAGAAGCCTCTATTTATCATTTTCTGAAAGTTATTTTTAAATCTTAAGAAAATTCTTTCTTTTTTTCAATGAAAATGAAATGTTTTGGATAAACTACAAAGACTAGAGGAGGGTAGTGATAAAATACCTTCTTTTGATTGCAGGTCAAATATTATAATAAACTTCTCCTCTCTTAATCAAAGTTTACACTTATCTTATTATTAACAATAATATTGCTTTTTTAGCTATGATTAAAATAAGGGTTTTATAACCAAAAACTGAGTCGAAATCAGTAGCAAATTTTCGCTTCTTATTATTAAGAGATTCAATCTAAAGTTTGATCTTTCCATTCATAGTATAGGCCGACTGTTACTAAAATTAAAAATAGAACCCCAACAATAAATCATGCTATAGGGGGTAAGGAGTTTGAAACAACCCCTAAAGGAAGGAGGATTGAAATTTCAATATCAAAAATTAAAAAAATAATAGCAATTAAAAAAAATCGGATGGAAAAAGGTATTCGTGAGCTATTTTTAGGGTCAAACCCACATTCAAAGGGGGAACTTTTTTCTAGATCAGTATATCTTTTTTTAGAAAATAGTGATGATATGATAATTAAAGTTATCCTAATTAAAATAGCGAGGGATAATCTGAGAATAATACAATAGATTATCTAATCTAATGTTTAGACCTAAAGATTGGAAGTCTATAATACTTTTTATACTAATTAGATAAATCTAAGTGATTAACCTCCTCATCAATAAATAGACACGTATAAAAATAGCCACACTACATCTACAAAATGTCAGTATCAGGCAGCAGCTTCAAATCCAAAATGGTGGGAAGGGGTAAAGTGAAATTTTGTTATACGGATTATACAGATTATTAGAAAAGTAGTCCCAATAATAACATGTAGCCCGTGGAATCCTGTTGCTACAAAAAATGTGGCCCCATATACTGCTTCTGAAATTGTAAAAGGCGCCTCAATATATTCATAAGCTTGTAATCCGGTAAAGTATATCCCTAAAATAATTGTAATAAGTAGTCTTTGAGTTGCTTGAGTGTGGTTTCTATTTATTAAAGAGTGGTGGCTCCAAGTTACAGTAACCCCAGAGGCAAGAAGAATAGCTGTGTTGAGTAAAGGTACTTGAAAGGGATTAAAGGGGATAACTCCTCTAGGGGGTCACTGGGTGCCGATCTCTACAGAAGGAGCAAGGCTAGAGTGAAAAAAGGCCCAAAAAAAGGATAGAAAAAAAAATACTTCAGAAACAATAAATAAAATTATTCCTCAACGTAAGTTAATTACAACTGTTTCATTATGAAACCCTTGTAAAGTACCTTCACGGGAAATGTCTCGCCACCATTGGTAGGAAGATAATAAAAGAATAATGATTCTTATTATAACAATAATTAATGAGTTAAAATGGAACCAATAGGATAGCCCTACAGTTAGAGATAGTGCTCCTATAGAGGCAGTTAAGGGTCAAGGACTTATTTCTACCAAATGAAAAGGGTGATGAGAATGGTTTATCATTTAAATATATTAAACTTCTCTAGCATATAGTACTCTTAAAGTTGCAAAAACATAAGATTGGATAACAGCAACAGCAGCTTCAAGAGTAAGTAAGATAAATTGTGCTATGGTGACAGACACAATAATAATAATTTTTCTTCCAACTATTCTTTCTCCTAATAAAATTAATAAAAGGTGTCCTGCAGTTAAATTTGCTGCAAGTCGTACGGATAGAGTGATAGGCCGAATAATGTTTCTAACAGTCTCAATTAATACTATAAAAGGTATCAGAATTATGGGGGTTCCTAAGGGCACTAGGTGAGCAAATATGTGTTTTGTATTATTTACCCAACCGTACATTATAAAAGCTATTCAAAGAGTTAGAGCTATAGCTAAGGACATCGCTAGATGAGAAGTTCTGGTAAAAGTATAAGGTATAAGCCCAAACAAATTATTAACTAAAATAAATAGAAATAAGGTGATAAAAAAAATTAGGTTTTTAAATCTTTTAAATAGAGGAATAAATTCTTTTTGGATTTGGTTCAAAATATCATTAATTATAAATATTCTTTTTGAGCTAGTTAACCAAAATACTGGAAAAATTACTGTAACAAAAATTAAGGACCTAAATCAGTTAGTTTGGATACTAAAATTTGAGGATATAGGGTCAAAGCTAGAAAATAAATTTGTTATCATTCTCATTTTTGTTTAAGAATTTCTTTATATGTCTTTTCTAAAGAAGGTCTAAAAGGGTTAATTTTGAAATATACAATTCTGGTTAGAATCAAAATTAAAAAAATAGAAGCGCTTAAAATAAGGGTTCATCTAATAGGGGATATGTGAGGAATTAAAAATATATAGTTTCTATAATCGATCAGATTGAGAGGGGGGGGATATTTTTATTATTCATAATTATTAATTCAATTTAAAAATGTGGGTATGGTGGTGGCTTCTACCACAATAGGTATAAATCTATGGTTCGCTCCGCAAATCTCTGAGCATTGTCCAAAAAATAACCCTGGTCGATTAACAAGAAATGTAAGTTGATTTAATCGACCGGGCACAGCATCTGCTTTTATTCTTAAGGCAGGTACTGTTCAGGAGTGAATTACATCAGTTGAGGAAACTAGAATACGGATGTAGGCGTTGATAGGAATAATTATTCGATTATCTACTTCAATTAAACGGAATTGTTCTGTATTTAATTCTTTGGTGGGTACTATATAAGATTCAAATTCAAGATTTAAAAAATCTGAATACTCATAAGATCAATACCATTGGTGTCCTATAGATTTAATAGTAATAGAAGGGTTGTCATATTCATCTATTAGATATAGTAGGTGTAGGGAGGGTAAGGCAATTGAAATTAATAGAATTGCTGGCACAAAGGTTCAAATAATTTCGATGATATTGCCTTGTAGTAGGAATCGGTCTAGTAGGTTATTATTAAAAAGGGTAAAGATAATATACCCTACTAATCTTGTTACTATGGTTAAAATTAATATAGAGTGATCATGAAATAAAATTAACTCCTCTATTAAGGGGGAAGCTCTATCTTGAAATCCAAGTTGGGATCAGGTTGACATTTATTTTTAAAAACTACTATTGGGAGTTATTTTAGCTTGACAAGCTAATGTTATAAATTAACTAAGTTTTTAAGAAAAGGAGTTTAACCTTTTTTTATAGATCTTAAATCTATTGCACTATTCTGCCACCTTAAATTAGTTTTATTAATTAGTTAATAAAGTGAGGGAGCTCATTATATCTGTGGAAGTGAGGGGGAGTATTGTGTAGCCATTCTAAGTTTGAAGATATTCTTGTTGCAAATATTGTGGGTCGTATTGAAATAAGGGCTTCTCATAAAATGAAGATAAAACCTAGCGTTCTCACAAATGACAATGTAGACCCAATTGATGATACCACGTTTCATGATGTAAATGCATCAGGATAGTCTGAATATCGTCGAGGCATCCCAGCTAGTCCTAGAAAATGTTGAGGAAAAAAGGTTACATTTACTCCAATAAATATTGAGATAAAATGTGTTTTTAGTCATTTAGGTTTTATTGTGACCCCTGTTAATAAAGGAAATCAGTACACAGCCCCGGCTAAAATACCAAATACCGCTCCTATTGATAATACATAGTGAAAATGGGCTACTACATAATATGTGTCATGTAAAATAATATCAAGAGATGAATTAGCAAGTACTACTCCAGTTACACCCCCAATTGTAAATAAGAATAGAAATCCTAAAGCTCATAATAGAGATGGAGTATATTGAAAGTGTGAGCCGTGAAGAGTTCCTAACCATCTAAATACTTTAATTCCAGTTGGTACAGCAATAATTATTGTAGCTGATGTGAAATAAGCACGAGTATCTACATCTATTCCTACTGTGAATATATGGTGAGCTCATACTACAAACCCTAGAACCCCAATAGCAATAATTGCATAAATCATACCTAATGTGCCAAATGACTCTTTTTTACCTCTTTCTCTAGCAATAATGTGGGACACTATACCAAATGCAGGTAGAATTAGGATATAGACTTCTGGGTGCCCAAAGAACCAAAATAGGTGTTGGTACAGAATTGGGTCTCCTCCACCTGTAGGGTCAAAGAATGAAGTATTTAAATTACGGTCTGTTAATAATATAGTAATAGCACCTGCTAAAACTGGTAAGGAAAGTAGTAGTAGAATTACAGTAATAAAGACTCTTCAGACAAATAAAGGTAGTCGGTCAAATGTAAGAGTTTCAGCACGTATATTAATCACAGTAGTTATAAAATTAATTGCTCCTAGAATTGAGGAAGCTCCTGCTAAATGTAAAGAAAAAATTCTTAGATCAACGGATGCTCCTGAGTGAGCGATATTACTGGAAAGAGGGGGGTAAACTGTTCAACCAGTTCCTGCTCCTGCTTCAACTAAGGAACCTCTAATTAGTAGTATAATAGCTGGTGGTAATAACCAAAATCTTATGTTATTCAATCGAGGAAATGCTATATCGGGAGCCCCAAGTATTAAGGGTAAAAGTCAATTACCAAATCCACCAATTATAATAGGTATAACTATAAAAAAAATTATAATAAATGCATGGGCAGTAACAATTACATTGTAGATTTGGTCATCCCCAATTAATCTTCCGGGTTGTCCTAATTCTGCTCGAATAAGGATTCTCAGAGCAGTCCCAACTATTGCTGATCAGGCTCCAAAAATTAAATATAGTGTTCCGATGTCTTTATGGTTGGTAGAAAATAATCATTGTCGCGATTTATTAATGTCTGAATTTTAATTATTCATTATAGGCTTTGAAGGCCTAGAGTTTGATTTAACTTAAGACATTATAGAATTAATATAGAAATTGGTAAAATTCCTGTTATGGAAATAATTGCTGAGATTCTATTAATTATGAATAATTTTTTTTCTTTATTTTTTAGGTTAGATTTTATATTTTGTTGCGACAATGTAAAAGCAGATATGCATATTCGGGTATAAAAATACAATGTAATTAGGCTTCTCCTTATAAGGATGATTAAAATAGGAAAATTGCTGCTAATAATCTTAAAAGCTAGTATTTTAGGAGTGAATCCTATTAAGGGAGGTATCCCCCCAGTTGATAATAGGTTTAAGAATACTAATATTTTTAGGGAATTGTTTTTTTGAAAAAATATTTGGTTGATAAAGTTTATATCAAAAAATCAGAAAGATATGCATCTTATAAAGGAAACTAGCATATATATTGCTAGGTACCTAATTCAAATATAGGAGTTTAGAATTATAATTCTAATTATCCATCCTATATGAGAAATTGAAGAGTAAGCTAGAATTTTTCGTAATGAAGTTTGATTTAACCCTGATACTGCTCCTGTTATTGCTGAGATCATTGCTAAAAATATTATAAATTTAAAATTGTAAACTATAGATATGACAATTATAGGAGAAATCTTTTGTCAGGTTATTAAAATTAATGAATTAATTCATCTTAATCCTTCTATTACTTCAGGGAATCATAAGTGAAAAGGGGCTAAGCCTATTTTTACTCTGAGGGAAATATTTAAAATTAACCTTAGACAATTTCATACTTCAGAATTAGAAAATAAAAAAAACCATAATAATGAAAATAAAACCAAAGATGAAGAAATAGATTGAATTAGGAAGTATTTAATTGATGCTTCGGTATTTTTTTTTCTTTCCCTAATTATCCCTATTATTGGAATAAATGATATAAGATTAATTTCTAGCCCTAATCATAACGTAAATATAGAAGATGAGGAGATTACTATGATTGTTCTAGATACCATAAAAAATATATAAAATAGGGGAGAAAAGTATAGATTCAATAAAAAGAAGTATTGTACTATCGTTGGAGTATGAGTCCAAAAGCTTAATTTAGCTTATCTTTTTAATTTTTAAGTAATATCATTAATGTTGTTATGTAGATATTTGTAGGTTTTATGTGGAAGTTTACTTTGTCCCGAATCATCATCTAGTATCATTTTTATTGACACCTTTAATTTCGTTCAATAGTCGCTGCAAGGGGTTCTTCAATTTTGCTTTATAAATAAGGAGTCTGGTTCTATTACATAAATATTAACTTAGTTTATATTTTTAATAATATTTTAATTTTGTTATTACTTATATTATATAATTATCTTATTTTTTCTATAAGGCCATAAAGTAGCTTAAAAAAAGCGTTAGATTTTTAATCTAAATATAAAAGACTTTTTCTTTATGATATGTTTATATTTTATTAATTTTGGTTTCACTAAGTTATTTAAGTGATTATTTATTATTAATATAAACAATACCTAATAATATAAGGGCTTCAAAATTATTTATATTTAATTTTGGTTATTTAATGTATAATCTTTAACTAATTTGTAGTTATGTTTAAATTTATATTTTGGATAGGAAATATTTTAATTATTTGATCTATTATATTTGTACATAAAATTTTTGGGTCTAAAAATTATCTTTTATTAGTAAATATAGTCTTATAATTATATTTTGTCTACAAAATTTTTAATAATTTTTTAATTGTTTTTATATTTTCACTTTATATACGCTTAAAAAAAAATTTTTTGGGTTAAGTGGTGGTGGGAAAACCATTTTGTACAAAGGTTACAATAAAGTTATATTTTTTATTTAGAGAATTATTTCAATTTATAATTTCGAGAGCTATTATCTATAGATATTAGCAATCATTCCCTGAATAGGAGATTTTTGGTTATCATCTTGTTATTTTTTTAATTTTTATTTATTTTCTTTTTGAATTATTGTAAGTTTTAATATTTTATATTATTATTTTGTATATTTCTTTTTTTTTTTATCTTTTTTTTTTTTTTAATTATTCGTTTAAACTTACAAGGGAATTTTTTAATCTTCTTTTTTCCCCACGGCTGCTATTTTATATAATTATTAGGTAATAACAGGTTAAGTAATACCCATTTATTTTTTTATTATATAATAGCCATTTACTAATTTTTTCTATGTATGTTTGAGCTAATAATTATATAAAATAGCAGCCGTGGGGAAAAAAGAAGATTAAAAAATTCCCTTGTAAGTTTAAACGAATAACAATAATTATATATTAACTTTATTAATTTTTTATCTGTTGTCTCTTATAATTTTATTAAGTTAATAAATTTATTTTTTTTTGGGGGGGGGACAAAGTTTTTTCTTTTCTTTTATTGTATTGATTTATAAGTCATCTATTTCAATTTTTCTTTTGAGCCCAAAATATTTAAATATGGGTTTAAAGGTTTTGTTAGAATCTTTAAATTGTTTTAATAGAATATAGTAATTAATTTTTAAAATTTAAATTATTTTAAGTAACCTTCAAGGTCCAAGCTGTAATTTTGGCTATACCCTTTTTTCACATGTTAGTTTAAGCGAGAATATTATTTATTATTTATTTAACATAAAATATAATTAGCTCAGTGTTTTATATTACTAACAAAATATTTTTAGGATTAGAAAGGGGATTATAAGAGGATAATAACGTGCCAGCATCCGCGGTCATACTTTGTTCTTAGAGTCAAGATATATTTATAAAACATTTCTTTTAATTATAAAAAAACTGTTTAATTTATTTAGGTAGAATTATTAAATTATTTAGTAAATTTTAGTTAATAGTTATTTAAAAACTTTGAGAACCTGGATTAGATACCCAGTTACGAGTTTATAACTTGTTTTAGATCATTACTAATATGAAAATTTATTGGATTTGGCGGCAAAATAGCCTTTTAGAGGAACCTGCCCTATAAATGACAATCCACAAGGTACCTTACTTTTTTTGTAGTCAGTTTACATACCGCTGTTGTTAGTTAATTTCATTAGAAAGTTATCTATAATATTATTTATAATTACTTCAAGTAAAGGTGTAGCTTATAAAAAAGAAAGAGGTGGGTTACAACTGATTTAACAATACGAATTTATAAAAGAATAAATATAATGAAGGAGGATTTAAAAGTAAAATTTTTTTAAAGGAAGTTTGATTTGAGAAATATTTTGTGTACAAACCGCCCGTCGCTCTCGTAGTTAAGAGATAAGTCGTAACAAGGTAAATGTAACGGAAGTTGTATTTAGTTGAAGACAAGCTATTTAGCATTTCATTTACACTGAAAAGATTCTTATAAATATATAAGGTTTTCAATTTTTTTATTATATATAGTTTGTATAAAATTTTTTAATAAATATAAATTAAAAAGTATTTAAATTTTAGAAATTTATTTAAAACTTTAGCTAATAAGTACTGTAAAGGAATTTTGAAATATTTTAAATTCAAATATTAAAAAAGACTCCTAATAGGAGTACCTTTTGTATTAGGTTTAATCTAATTATAAAATTAATTTTTATTTTTCGAATATACAAGAGTTAGGTATTTAAAGGTTATTTGTATCAAAAAATTTTTTTAAATTTACCTGGGTGTGAAAAGTAACCCGATTGTATGGATATCTAGTTATTCTTTAGATAAATTTAGTTTAGCAATAGGAGGATACAAAAAGATTTTTTGTTTTCTTATATAATTGTTAGAATATAGGGGATGAGCTCTATATTTTGAAATTACAATATTAATATTATATATTTTATTAAGCTTAGTACTAGCTATATTAATATTTTATAATTAATTTAAAATTGTTATAGATTTATAATTGTATTTATTTTTAGGGAATTATCCTATTTAATTTGGTTTTAGGAGAAAAAATGATTATATTAGTAGAAAATTTTTATTTCACTTTCAAAATTATTTGTATAATTTTATAATTAAGTAAATAATTACTTTTAAAGAACTCGGCAAATATAATTTCCGAATGTTTAACAAAAACATTTCTTCTTTTTTAAGAAGTAAAGCCTGCTCACTGAATTTTAAAGAGCCGCAGTATACTGACTGTGCTAAGGTAGCATAATAATTAGTCTTTTAATTGGGGACTGGAATGAAAGGTTAAACGAGAAATTGACTTTTTTAATAGTAAAAATCTAACTTTTGGTTTAAGTGAAAACCCTTAAATATAATAAAAAGACGAGAAGACCCTATAGAGTTTTATAATTTAATATATTTATATTAATTGATGTTTAGATTTAAATTTATGATTTTATTTTGTTGGGGCGACATAAAGATATAAGAAACTCTTTTTTTATATTACTTTAATTAAAGAATAGCTTGATCCTTAAAAAAGATTATAAGAGAAAGTTACCTTAGGGATAACAGCGTAATTTTTCTTGAGAGTTCCAATCGACAGAAAGGTTTGCGACCTCGATGTTGGACTAAAATTATGGTGAGGTGCAGAAGCTTCATTTTTAGGTCTGTTCGACCTATAATTTTTTACACGATCTGAGTTCAGACCGGCGTAAGCCAGGTTAGTTTCTATCTTTTATTTTTCTGGTATTAACTTAGTACGAAAGGATTAGTTAGTAGTAATTTTTATACGCATATCCTTGAGGTTTATTAAGTATACTTAAAATAAATTTAGCAGACAAATGTAGCAGAGTTAGAATCTGAGTATGAAGATTAAAGTTCTTCAATTTATAGTGGTACTTTTATATTATTTAATTACACTTATTTGTGTATTAATTTCTGTTGCTTTTTTAACTTTATTTGAACGAAAAGTTTTAGGTTATGTACAGATTCGTAAAGGCCCTAATAAAGTAGGTTTTATAGGTATCTTACAGCCTTTTTCAGATGCTATTAAGCTTTTTACTAAAGAACAAACTTGGTCTAATGTTTCTAATTTAATTTTATATTACTTTTCTCCTGTTTTTATATTTTTTATGGCTTTATTTTTGTGAGTTTTAGTTCCTTATTCTAGCGGGTTTTTTGATTTTAACCTTAGTTTATTTTTTTTCTTGTGTATTTTAAGTCTTGGGGTTTATCCTTTAATAATTGCAGGTTGATCCTCTAATTCAAAATATGCCCTTTTAGGGGGTTTACGAGGAGTTGCTCAAACTATCTCTTATGAGGTTAGCTTAGCTTTAGTGGTACTATGTTTTATTATTTTTATTGGAAGTTACTCTCTTGATAGTTTTATTGATTTTCAGAGTCCTTTTATGTTATTTTTTTTGTATTATTTTTTGTGTTTAGTATGATTAGTCTCTTGTTTAGCCGAAATAAATCGTACTCCTTTTGATTTTGCTGAGGGGGAATCTGAACTTGTCTCAGGGTTTAACGTTGAGTATAGAGCTGGGGGGTTTGCCTTGCTATTTTTGGGAGAATATTCTATAATTATTTTAATGTGCACTGTTATAGTAAGTCTTTTTTTTGGAGGAGAGTTAGGAGTTATGTATTTTATAAAGTCTAGTAGCTTAGTATTTTTGGTTCTTTGATTACGGGGAACTCTTCCTCGTTATCGTTATGATAAATTAATAGGGTTGGCTTGGAAAAGAATTTTGCCCTTTAGGTTACATATGCTATTTTTTTATATAAGAATAAAAGTATTAGCTGATTTTCTATAAGTGAGGTAATTTAATAAAAATTTTATCTTGCAAAGATAGCTATGTCCTTTAAGGGCTTTCACTTTATTTAAAGATGGCTGAATTATTAGGTATTAGATTGTAAATTTAACAATGGATTAAAATCCTCTTTAAATATTAAATTTATTTTAGTTAGGTAAGATGCCTGAATTTAAAGGGTCACTTTGATAGAGTGGATAATGTAAATTATTTTACTCTTACTATTACTGTATTAACTTTAGAATAATAAAACTATTAAAGGATTCGAACTTTTATACTATGTTTTCAAAACATATGCTTTCCCGTCAGCCAAATAGTTTATTTTTCTATAATTTTGTCTCAGATTATATTTGTTAAAGGGGAGGTGATAAAGTAAGAAAAGTATAAAATAGTTAGGATTTGTCCAATTAGGATGTAAGGATCCTCTACTGGTTCCCCCCCAATTCACGTAAGTAAAATAGCAGTTCTGATATAAATTCAAAACAAAAATTTAGAAAGAGGGTATAAGGATATTGATCGGAATTTTCTTTTTTGAGTAAATGGAAGAATTCTAATGATAGCAACAGCTAAAACGAGAGCAATAACTCCTCCTAATTTGTTGGGGATAGACCGTAAAATAGCATAGGCAAATAAAAAATATCATTCTGGCTTGATATGTTCTGGGGTTACTAAAGGATTAGCGGGGATAAAATTATCAGGGTCTCCTAAAATATAGGGCCCAAGCAATGTAATAGTTACTAGAATTCTTCTCATAACTAGAAATCCTAAAATGTCTTTATATCTGAAGTATGGGTGGAAAGGAATTTTATCTATATCTCTATTTAACCCTAAAGGGTTATTTGAGCCTGTTTGGTGTAAAAACAATAGGTGAATTCCTACTATGGCTGCAATAACAAAAGGTAAGAGAAAATGTAGGGTGAAAAATCGGGTTAAAGTAGCATTGTCTACTGCAAATCCCCCTCATATTCACTCTACTAGTAAATTACCAATGTAGGGTACTACTGAGAATAAGTTAGTAATTACAGTTGCTCCTCAAAAGGATATCTGCCCCCATGGTAAGACATAACCTACAAATGCAGTAGCTATTGTTAAGAATAAAATTAATACTCCTGTTAACCAAGTGTGTATTATTTTGTAAGAGCCGTAGTATATTCCTCGTGAAATATGAAGATAAATTCTGATAAAGAAGAAGGAGGCTCCATTAGCGTGTAGAGTTCGGATAAACCACCCTCTGTTTACATCTCGTATAATATGAATAACAGACGAGAAGGCTATTTCGATGTCTGATGCAAAATGTATGGATAAAAATAAACCCGTAATAATTTGGGTAGCGAGGCATACCCCTAAAAGAGAACCAAAATTTCATATGTAGGAGATGTTAGAGGGAGAAGGCAGGTCAATTAGAACTCCATTTATAATTTTAAATAAGGGGTGGGATTTTCGTATAGGTAGGGACATTAATTTTATGTTAATATTAGAGATCTATTCTGTTCGCAAGGCTCCTCTACTTATTTTTCTAATTTTTACAACTGCTAATAAACTTAGAATAATAAGAGCTGCTATAATAATGATTAAAGGAAGTATATTTATCTCATAAGGTTTTATAATTATCAGCTCATTAAATGTTTCTTGGTTGATTGGTTTAGAATCTGTGTTTAACTTTATTTCAATCTTTGGTAGTAGTAAAGCAAATAAAAAGATTAGGGGGACAATATAAAGGGGTTTTGTATTGGGAAAAAATTTTTCATTTGAGGCAATGTTAGCTATGTAAGTGAAAAGAATTAATATTCCTCCTAAAAATACTAGAATTAATGTATATGAAAATCATGGGAAATGTATAATTAAAAATATTCTTAAAGCTACTAGGATTGTTTGGGAGATTAGTCTAAAGATTATAGCTAAGGGGTGGAAGGTAAATATAAAAATTATATTTGAAAAAAAGATTCTTAGAATTAAGATTTTTATAAT